GTTATAAAATGTTTAATTTTTTAGCATTGGGGCAATGTCCCTTAGAGACAATAGAAGTTTTTAGGCTAAAATTTGAGAAAATTTTATGATAAATTGATGTGATGTGTATGTATATATATATATAATGCGGATAGCTAACCCATATTTCAACTTGTTAGTTTGTACGTTCTCGAGCCTTCCTTGGTTTAGGGGTTTGACAAGGATAACAGGATTTGCTGAGCGTAGGGGGTAGGGGGGTTTGTCGCGCAGAAACCGAAAGGGGGGGCATATATATAGGGGGAAGTTGAAGAAGGGATGAATATGTTATGCACTTGAGTGAGAAATATGTAATTCTTAAGTTATGTCTTTTAATAATGAACCTACTTTAACTAAATCAAGGAAAGTGTACAACCTTAATTAATTGTTGAGCCTGCACTCTGAAATGCAAGATGAAAGGTAACCAAAAAGGAGAACCCCTATGCATATAAAAGAATGCTCGGCATGTTGGGTAACGAGGAGTATGTACTCATATCATTAATCAGATGCCAGATATAATTATCCGAGGGTGGAATTCTACAGTTATGTTCCTGAAATAGGAACCAGATGCAAGGAATAATTCACCATGTGCAACCCCCACGATTTGTGTCCCTGATTCTATCATGAATAGAATGCCTTAATATAAACCAGTTGGTGGTCTCTTACTACATTAATATAGTTAAATTAAATCTTAGTTAAATTTTCAAGGAAAAATTTGAGAGCCAATTATAGGGGAATAATCTATTTCCCAGGTTAAAATAAATTATTTGTGAATTTTAAAATTTAGGTTTATGTACGTCTTGAACGTTAGTACTTGCTTTATGGTTAATATAAATGAATGGTGATAATACATATATATGTACATATGCATTATGTAATATAATACATATATATGTACTATACCATACAGGTTACTATCAGAAGATAGTTTAATTTAGAATTCTGGCTTTGGGAGCCAGGGGTGAGAGTTAAAATCTCTTTTTTCTGGGCGCTAGGGGGGAGTTTAACCTCCGATCTTCGGATTACAAGACCGATGCTTTAAGACTAAGCTACTAGTGCAAGCTCATTTTAGTGCTTTATTTTCTAGTCATCCTGCTAGGGGGGTAAGAATGAGGAATAGCGCAAAATATAGAACTGATGCAATTTGTCCAATGATAATATATGGGTGTTCTACGGGTATGCCTCCGATTCATGTTAAAATAATTATATCAGCTACTAGTGTTCAGAACAGGAATTGGGTAATTGGGCGGAATGTTAGTCCTCGTTGTTTTGAGGTGTGTAGAATTGGTACCACTATTAATACTAAGATAGAAAATAATAATGCAAGGACCCCTCCTAACTTATTTGGGATGGATCGCAGGATTGCGTAGGCAAATAAAAAATACCATTCTGGTTTGATGTGTGGGGGTGTAACTAGTGGGTTTGCCGGGGTAAAATTTTCTGGGTCTCCCAATAAGTTTGGGGAAAATAAAGCTAGTGATGTGAGAGCTAGTAGTATTATTACGAAGCCCAGGAGATCTTTATAGGAAAAATATGGGTGGAAAGAGATTTTGTCTGCGTCGGAGTTTAGCCCGGCGGGATTGTTTGATCCTGTTTCGTGTAAAAATAGTAAGTGTAAAATAGTTGCAGCGGCGACGACGAATGGTAGAAGGAAGTGGAATGCGAAGAATCGTGTTAGTGTTGCGTTATCTACTGAGAACCCGCCTCAGATTCATTGGACAAGGGTGTCTCCTATATAAGGAACTGCTGATAGTAAGTTTGTAATTACTGTGGCACCTCAGAAGGATATTTGTCCTCAGGGAAGAACATAGCCAACGAAGGCTGTTATTATAACTAAGAGAAGAAGGACAACTCCGATGTTTCAAGTTTCTTTGTATAGATAAGATCCATAATATAGGCCTCGGGCAACATGTATATAAATACAAATGAAGAAGAAGGATGCTCCATTGGCGTGTAAATTACGAATAAATCAGCCGTAGTTTACATCCCGGCAGATGTGTACAACTGATGAGAAGGCGGTAGAAATATCAGAGGTGTAGTGCATGGCTAAAAATAGTCCGGTTAAAATTTGAGTAATTAAGCATAATCCTAAGAGGGACCCGAAATTTCATCATGCGGAAATGTTGGATGGTGTTGGGAGGTCGACTAATGCGTCGTTGGCGATTTTTATTAATGGATGTGTTTTTCGTAGGCTTGCCATTATTGTTCTTGTAGTTGAACTACAACGGTGGTTCTTCAAGTCACTGGTCTCGGTTAAAGTCCGAGTAAGAATTATGACCTATTTTATGTTTTTATTGTTGGTAGCTTTAGTTGTGGGTTTAATTGCTGTTGCTTCTAATCCTACACCATATTTTGCTGCTTTAGGTTTAGTAGTAGCGGCAGGGGTTGGGTGTGGGATTTTAGTTGGTTATGGGGGTTCTTTTTTATCTTTGGTTCTTTTTTTAATCTACCTAGGGGGGATGCTCGTGGTGTTTGCTTATTCAGCAGCTTTGGCTGCTGAGCCTTTTCCAGAAGCCTGAGGAAGTCGTTCTGTAGCTGGGTATGTTTTGGTATATTTGTTGGGTGTTATTTTAGTAGCCGGGCTGTTTTGGGGCGGATGGTACGAGGGTTCTTGAGTTGTTGTTGATGGGTTAAAAGAATTTTCTATGTTGCGAGGGGATACTAGTGGTGTAGCTGTTATGTATTCTTTTGGTGGGGCAATGTTAGTTATTTGTGCGTGAGTGTTACTTTTGACGTTATTAGTAGTGTTGGAGCTCACTCGGGGATTAAGTCGTGGTACGCTTCGTGCTGTTTAAATCAGAGTTAAGAGAGTGGCCAGGGCAAGGGTTAGGAGAAAAATAGTTAAGTAGGTTTTGATCATTCCTCGTTGAGTGTCACTTGTAATTTTTGATATTGCTATTTGGGTTAGGGCCAATCCTTTTGGCCCTGTAATTTCAAGTCATGTTTGGTCAAATTTAGTGGCGATGGATTGTCCTAGGGTTAGGTTGAGTTTAGGGGGGAGTCGGTGAATTATTGCGGGAAAGTATCCTAGTATATTTGAGAAGTGATGTATATGAATAGTAGGGGTAATTTTAATTTGTTTATTGGTTATGGCTGTAAGTTCTATGGCTACTAAAAGTCCAATAATAGTTACTATAAGGGCTGCTAGTTTTAGGGAGGTTGGTATTGTTATGATGGGTGTTTTTGAGGGTAGGAAGTTGGATGTAATAATAAGTCCTGCAATGATGCTTCCTCAGGCAAGTCGTTTAATAGGGTTAATTACTAATGGATTATTTTCATTAATGGGGGATAATGGCAGGAATCGGGGGGATCCCATGGTTACGAAGAATACTACTCGGAAGCTATAAACTGCGGTGAATGATGTAGCAATTAGTGTTAGGGTTAGGGCTCAGGCGTTAAGGTAGGAGGTATTTAAGGCTTCAATGATGGCATCTTTTGAGAAAAATCCGGCTAAGAAGGGAGTTCCTGTTAGTGCTAGGCTGCCGATGGTAAGGTAGGTTGAGGTAGCAGGTATTAGGTTTTGGAGGCCTCCTATTTTTCGAATATCTTGCTCATCATTGAGGCTGTGAATAATTGATCCAGAGCATAAAAATAGTATGGCCTTAAAGAATGCGTGTGTGCAAATATGTAAAAATGCTAATTGTGGCTGATTTAACCCAATAGTAACTATTATTAGGCCTAGTTGACTTGATGTTGAGAAAGCTACAATTTTTTTAATATCGTTCTGGGTTAGGGCGCAAGTAGCTGTAAATAGTGTGGTTAGTGCACCTAGACAAAGGCAAATTGTTAATGCTAAGTTGTTGTTTTCTATAAGGGGGTGGAGGCGAATTAACAGGAAAATTCCTGCGACAACCATGGTGCTTGAGTGGAGTAGGGCGGATACTGGCGTAGGGCCCTCCATGGCAGAAGGGAGTCAAGGATGTAGGCCGAATTGGGCCGATTTTCCTGTTGCTGCGAGGATTAATCCGATTAGGGGAACTGTTATGTCAAAGTTTTTTGATAAAAAAAAGATCTGTTGGATTTCTCAGGAGTTGAGGTTCATTGCAAATCATGCTATACTAAGAATGAGTCCGATGTCTCCGACTCGATTATAAATTACGGCTTGAAGGGCCGCTGTGTTGGCATCTGCTCGTCCGTATCATCACCCAATTAGGAGAAAAGATATAATTCCGACCCCCTCTCAGCCAATAAAAAGTTGAAATATATTGTTGGCTGTAACTAAAGTAATTATGGCGACTAAAAACAGGAGAAGGTATTTAAAAAATCGATTAATGTTGGGGTCGGTGTGCATGTACCATAGTGCGAACTCTAAAATTGATCAGGTAACGTAGAGGGCAATGGGGGTGAAGATTAGGGAATAGTGGTCAAATTTGAAGCTGATATTTGTATCAAATATGTGTGTATTTATTCAATGTCAATTTGTAGTAATGCTTTCTACCCCCTGGTCTAGAAAAATTATGAGTGGGAGGAGGCTAATAAAAAATGAAGTGCTGACGGCGGTTTTGACATGTGTGTTTGCTCATTCTGGTTTTTGTGGTTTTGGACTTAGTGTTGTTAGTAGGGGAAATATAAGGATTGTGAGGACTAGAATAAGTGAGGATGATATAATTAAAGTTGTTGGATTCATAGCTTCCACTTGGATTTGCACCAAGAGTTTTTGGTTCCTAAGACCAATGGATGAGCTGTTATCCTTCAGAAGCGTAAGGAAGCCGCGGATTTTAACCGCGGTGCATAAGGATTAGCAGTACTTATTGATTTCCGTCCTTCCTTGGTGAGTAAGGGGATTTTAACCCCTGTTTTTAGAATCACAATCTAATGTTTTAGTTAAACTATACTTACTAGTAACATCAGCCTCATATAAGTTCTGGTTTTGTTACAAGGAGAATTACTGGAATTAGGTGAAGAGCTATTAATAAATGTTCTCGAGTGTGGAATGGGGGAAGTTTTATAATGTGATTGGGTGTTGGACCTCGTTGGGACATAAGAAACATATATAGGGAATAACCTGCTGTAATTAATGTTCCTGCCCCTGTAAGGGCGATGGTTCAGGGGGATCAGCTAAATAGGGTTGTGATAATTATAAGTTCTCCTATTAGGTTGGGAAGGGGGGGTAGTGCTAGGTTAGCCAGATTGGCAGTAAATCATCACACTGCTGTTAATGGGAAAATTATTTGTAGGCCTCGAGCAAGAATTATGGTTCGGCTGTGGGTTCGCTCATAGGCAGTATTTGCTAAACAGAATAGTATTGAAGACACTAGTCCGTGGGCAATTATTAAAATAATTGCTCCTGAAAATCCTCATGGGGTTTGGATTAAGATTCCGCCTGCTACTAATCCTATGTGGCTAACGGATGAGTAAGCAATTAATGATTTAAGGTCTGTCTGTCGAAGACAAATTGATCCTGTTATGATGATACCTCATAGAGCCAGAATAATGAAGGGGTAAACTAGTTCTTTGGATAGTGGGTCTAACATAATTATTATTCGTATTATTCCGTATCCTCCTAATTTTAGTAATACTGCTGCTAGCACTATAGATCCTGCAACGGGAGCTTCAACATGTGCTTTTGGGAGTCAGAGGTGAACCCCATATAGTGGTATTTTTACTAGGAATGCGATTAAACAGCCAGCCCATCAGATTTTATGGCCTCAGGAGTTTAGAAGCAGGGGTTGGGAATATTGAATTACTAATATAGATAAAGTTCCTGTGGACTGTTGAAGGAGAAGTAAGGCAACTAATAGTGGTAAAGATCCTGCTAGGGTATAAAATAAAAAGTAAGTTCCTGCATTAAGGCGTTCAGTTTGGTTTCCTCATCGGGTAATAATAATTAGAGTTGGGATGAGTGTGGCTTCAAATATAATATAGAATATAATGATTTCTGTGGCACCAAATGCTATAATTAGGAAAGTTTGGAGTGAAGTGAGGAGTATAATGTAAAGTCGTTGTCGGCTAATTGGTTCGGAATTAATGTGATTTTGGCTAGCTAAAATTATTAATGGGAGAAGTCAGCATGTTAATACTAGGAGGGGGGTTGATAGTGGGTCTGTGGCTAAGTATGAGTTAGATGTAGTTCATCCAATTTCTGATGTTCAGTTTAATCATGAAAGGCTAATAAGGGCAATTAAAAGGCTGTGTGTGGTTGTAGTTGTTCATAGTCATTTTGGAGAGGTTAATCAAATTGTTGGAAATAATATAATAGTGGGGATTAACACTTTTAACATTGTAGAAGATTAAGGTTTTGTAGGCGATCGGTTCCGTGGGTCCGGGCTGTAGCTACTAGGAGTGCGAGGCCGGTGCTTGCTTCGCAGGCAGAAAAGGCCAGTAGTAATATAGGAGCTACGGAGAAGCTTATTGATTCAAATTGTAGGGCTCATAAGGCTAGTGCAATAAATAAAGATAATATTATTCCTTCTAAGCATAGAAGTGCGGAGAGGAGGTGGGTGCGGTGAAATGCTAATCCTATCAGTCCTAAAATGAATGCTGAACTAAAGCTAAAGTGTACTGGTGTCATAAGAGGGTCATGGACTTAAACCATAATTTTCTGAGCCGAAATCAGAGGTCTTGTTTTGGACTAACCCCCTATTCTGCTCATTCTAGGCCTCCTTGAGTTCATTCATAAATTAGCCCTAGGGTTAATAAGATTAGTACTGTAGTTGCTCAAAAGAATGTTCCGGTGGGATTGTGAAGTTGGTCCCCTCATGGTAGGGGGAGAAGAAGGGCAATTTCTAGATCAAATAATAAAAATAAGATGGCTACTAGGAAGAATCGTAGTGAGAAGGGTAATCGGGCAGATCCTAATGGGTCAAATCCACATTCATAAGGGGATAGTTTTTCTGCGTCGGGGTTTATTTGTGGTAATCAAAATGATACTATTGCTAAAATTGAAGATAGGGCCACTGTAATAGTAAGAATGGTTATAATTAAGTTCATTATCTTTCCCTGGGGTTTAACCAAGACTAAATGATTGGAAGTCATTTGTACTAATTTTAATACTAGAAAGATTATGAGCCTCATCAATAGATGGATACGTAGAGGAATAGTCATACTACGTCAACAAAGTGTCAGTATCAGGCGGCGGCTTCGAAGCCGAAATGATGTTCGGATGTAAAGTGATATTGAATTTGGCGGATAAGGCACACAGCTAAGAATGTTGATCCAATAATAACGTGTAGTCCATGAAATCCTGTGGCTACAAAGAAGGTAGAGCCATATACTCCGTCTGCGATAGTGAAAGGTGCTTCGTAATATTCTATGGCCTGGAGGGCGGTAAAATAAAGTCCTAATAGAATTGTAAGTGCGAGGGATTGAATAGCTTGTTTTCGTTCACCCTCTATAATGCTGTGGTGGGCTCATGTGACGGTTACCCCGGAGGCTAATAGCACAGCTGTATTAAGAAGGGGAACTTCAAAGGGGTCTAGCGTAGTGATTCCTGTTGGGGGTCAACACCCCCCAAGTTCTGGTGTTGGTGCTAAGCTTGAGTGATAGAAGGCTCAGAAGAATCCTAGGAAAAAGAATACTTCTGAGGTAATAAATAGAATTATTCCGTATCGTAGTCCTTTTTGTACCGGTGGTGTATGGTGGCCTTGGAAGGTCCCTTCTCGGATAATATCACGTCATCATTGAAGTATTGTAAGGAGTAGAAGAATCAATCCTAGGGTTATTAGTGTTGTTGAGTGGAAGTGAAACCAGATTGCTAGGCCGGATGTTATTAATAGAGCACCGACTGCTCCGGTTAGTGGTCATGGGCTTGGATCAACCATATGATATGCATGTGCTTGGTGGGCCATTATACGTTTTCTTGAAGGTAGAGGCTTAGAAGAAGTACAAATACATAAGCTTGAATTATTGCTACTGCAACTTCTAAAAGTGTCAGGAGGAAGAGAACGGTGGCAGTTAAGATTGCTACTGTGGGTATTATTGGTAATAACACAAATACGGCTGTGGCGATAAGTTGAATTAGTAGGTGGCCGGCAGTTAAATTGGCTGTAAGTCGAACTCCCAGAGCTAATGGTCGAATAAATAGGCTAATTGTTTCGATAATGATTAGTACTGGAATTAGGGGAATAGGTGTCCCTTCTGGCAGAAGGTGTCCAAGAGCAACTGTTGGTTGATTTCGCATGCCAATAATCACTGTGGCGAGTCATAGTGGTACAGCAAATCCTATATTTAGGGATAATTGTGTTGTAGGTGTAAAAGTATAGGGAAGAAGGCCTAGTATATTAATAGTAATAAGAAACATTATTAATGAAGCTAGTAAAAGTGCTCATTTATGGCCTCCTACATTTAGAGGCATTATTAATTGGTTAGTAAATCGGTTAATAAATCATGTTTGGACTGTAATAAGTCGATTATTAATTCATCGAGTTGGTGGGGTTGGAAATATAACTCACGGTAGTGCAATTGCAACGGCAATAAGTGGAATTCCAAGGAAAGACGGGCTTGCAAATTGGTCAAAAAAGCTTACTATCATGGTCAGTCTCAGGGCTCTGTTTTGTGTTTTTCTTCACTTATTGGAGTTGGTTCATTTGGTGTGGTGTGATTTAAGATTTTAGTTGGGATAATGGTGAGGAAAATGATTCATGAGAATACTAGAATTGCAAATCAGGGGTTGGGGTTAAGTTGAGGCATTTCACTAGAGGTGGTCGGTAAGCACCAAACTTTGGCTTAAAAGGCCAACGCTTTGTCCAATAATTAGCTTTCTAGTGAGGCGTCTTCTAGTATAAGTGAGGATCAGTTTTCGAAGTGCTCTAGTGGGACTGCTTCAACTACAATAGGTATAAAGCTGTGATTTGCCCCGCAGATTTCAGAACATTGTCCGTAAAACACGCCTGGACGGGAGGCGATGAAGGCGGCTTGGTTTAGTCGTCCTGGTACTGCGTCTATTTTTACACCTAGAGATGGAACGGCTCAGGAATGTAATACGTCTTCAGCGGAAACTAGAACACGGACTGGCGATTCTATGGGTACTACTATTCGGTGGTCTGTTTCTAGAAGTCGAAATTGACCAGGGGTGAGGTCTTGGGTGGGGACCATATAAGAATCAAAGCCCAGGTCTTCGTAGTCTGTATATTCGTAGCTTCAGTATCATTGATGTCCTATGGCTTTAATTGTTAGGTGGGGGTCATTAATTTCGTCTATAAGATATAAAATTCGAAGGGATGGGAGAGCAATTAAGACTAGAATGACAGCTGGTAATACAGTTCATACAATTTCGATCTCTTGAGAGTCTAGGATGTATTTGTTAGTAAGTTTCGTTGAAACCATTGCAATAATAATATAAAGCACTAAAGTACTAATTAAAAATACAATTATTAGGGCGTGGTCGTGGAAGTGAAGAAGTTCTTCTATAACGGGTGATGCCGCGTCTTGGAATCCTAGTTGCGTGGGATGTGCCATTAAGCCTCAGGCTTAAGGCATACAGGAGTTTAACCTGCAATTTCACCTCGACAAGGTGATGTAATTTGCGTATTTTACTAATGTCTTTAAAAGAAAGTGACAGAGTGGTCATGTGACTGGCTTGAAACCAGTATATGGGGGTTCAATTCCTTCCTTTCTCGTTAGTTTGATTGAACTTGAACGAATGCTGGTTCTTCAAATGTGTGGTAGGGTGGAGGGCAGCCGTGAAGTCACTCTACATTTGTTATTGTTAATTCTACTGAAGATACTTCTCGTTTAGCGGCGAAGGCTTCTCATAGGATAAAAAGGAATATAATTACTGCTACTAAAGAGATGAGTGACCCAATAGATGATACTGTGTTTCATAAGGCATAGGCATCTGGGTAGTCGGAATATCGCCGTGGCATTCCTGCTAGGCCTAGGAAGTGTTGTGGGAAGAATGTGAGGTTTACACCAATAAATATTACCCCAAAGTGGATTTTTGTTCAGGTGTCATTTAGGGTATACCCTGTAAATAGGGGAAATCAGTGAACGAAGGCTGCTATAATAGCAAATACGGCACCCATTGATAATACATAGTGGAAATGTGCGACTACATAATATGTATCATGGAGAACAATGTCAAGTGATGAGTTGGCTAGAACAATTCCTGTTAGGCCACCCACAGTAAAGAGGAAAATAAATCCGAGAGCCCATAGCATGGGTGTTTCTCATTTAATGGACCCTCCGTGAAGTGTTGCTAATCAGCTAAATACTTTTACACCTGTTGGAATGGCAATAATTATTGTTGCGGATGTAAAATATGCGCGAGTGTCTACGTCTATTCCAACAGTAAACATGTGGTGGGCTCACACAATAAATCCAAGTAGGCCGATGGCTATTATAGCTCAAACTATTCCTATATACCCAAATGGTTCTTTTTTGCCTGCATAGTAGGCTACAACGTGCGAAATAATTCCAAATCCGGGTAAAATAAGAATATAGACCTCTGGGTGACCAAAGAATCAGAACAAGTGTTGATATAAGATTGGGTCTCCTCCTCCTGCGGGGTCAAAGAATGTTGTATTAAGGTTACGGTCTGTGAGGAGTATTGTAATTCCGGCAGCTAAAACGGGTAATGAGAGAAGAAGAAGCACGGCTGTTACAAGAACAGCTCAGACAAAGAGGGGTGTTTGATACTGAGAGATGGCTGGGGGTTTCATATTAATTGTTGTAGTAATAAAGTTAATTGCCCCTAAAATTGACGACACCCCCGCTAAGTGGAGTGAAAAAATTGTTAGGTCTACTGACGCCCCTGCATGGGCAAGATTGCCCGCGAGTGGTGGATACACAGTTCATCCTGTCCCAGCTCCGGCCTCAACACCAGAGGAGGCTAGTAATAAAAGAAAAGAAGGGGGTAGGAGTCAAAAACTTATATTATTTATTCGTGGAAATGCTATATCGGGTGCCCCAATTATTAGTGGCACGAGTCAGTTTCCAAATCCTCCAATCAGAATTGGTATTACTATAAAGAAAATTATTACAAAGGCGTGGGCAGTTACAATAACATTATAGATTTGATCATCACCTAGAAGAGATCCGGGTTGGCTTAGTTCGGCTCGAATGAGAAGGCTTAAGGCGGTTCCCACTATTCCGGCTCAGGCACCAAATACAAGATAAAGGGTACCAATGTCTTTGTGGTTTGTAGAAAAGAATCAGCGCGTAATTGCCACAGGTAAGGTAGCCGAGTGTTTAGGCGGTGGGTTGTAGCCCCGAAGACAGAGGTTTAAGTCCTCTCCTTATCATAGCCCCGTGGTGAAGAAGCATGTTGGATTGCAAATCCAGAGACGTAGATTAATAGTCTGCCGGGGCTTTTCCCGCCTTACTGACCCACAGGCGGGAAAAGTAGATGGATGCTCGCTGGTTTGAGCGCTTAGCTGTTAACTAAGATTTTGTAGGATCGAGGCCTTCCCATCTAGTAAGGCCTTAGTTTAATAAAAACATTTGATTTGCAATTAGAAAATGCAAGATAGAATCTTGTAGGTCTTATCAGGGACTAGAAGATTTTCACTTCTGCTTAGAGCTTTGAAGGCTCTTGGTCTGATGTTATCCTAAGTCCCTAGGTGGTTAGTATGAGGATGGTGGGGGTTATTGGTAAAAGCCCTAGGGCGATTGTGGTAGAAATGGTGAGTGGGAGGGAAATTTGGGTTGTTTGGGTTCGTCAGGGAGTAGTTGAATTGGTTGTGCTGGGAGAAATTGTTAATGTTATAGCGTAACAGAGACGTAGGTAGAAATATAGGCTTAGTAGGGCGGCTAAGGCTATAATGGTGGCAGTGGTGGGGAGATTTTGTTTTGCTAGTTCTTGTAAAATCAATCATTTTGGTATAAAGCCTGTTAGTGGGGGCAGTCCTCCTAGGGATAGCATCACTAAGGCGGTGGTTGTTGCTAGGATTGGGGCTTTAGATCAGGTTATTGAAAGGGTGTTAATTTTTGTGGTGGACGATATTTTTAGGGTAAGGAATGCTGCGGATGTTATAAAGATATATGTTCCTAAGGCGAGGAGAGTAAGTTGTGGGGCATATTGAAGAATAATAATTATTCATCCCATGTGTGCAATGGAGGAGTAGGCTAGAATTTTTCGTAGCTGGGTTTGGTTTAGTCCGCCTCATCCTCCAATTAATGTAGATAGGACTCCTAAGGTGGTTAGAAGCATTGGATCCACTATTTGGGCGGTTTGAATAATTAAGGCAAATGGGGCAAGTTTTTGTCAGGTTGATAAAATTAGCCCTGTTAAAAGGTCTAATCCTTGTAAAACTTCTGGTATTCAGAAGTGTATTGGGGCTAGGCCAATTTTAAGTGCTAGGGCGGTAATAATTATTGTGCTGGCGAGGGGATTTGATATATTATTTATGTCTCATTCTCCTGTAATTCAGGCATTTGTTGTGCTTGCAAATATAATTATTGCTGCTGCAGTGGCTTGAGTTAAGAAGTATTTTGTAGTGGCCTCTACTGCACGGGGGTGATGATGTTGTGCTATTAGGGGAATAATTGCTAGGGTATTGATTTCCAGGCCTATTCAGGCTAGTAGTCAGTGGGAACTGGCAAAGGTTAGGGTGGTCCCTAGTCCCAGGCTAGATAGAAGAATTATAAGTACATAGGGGTTCATTGATGGAGGAGGGACTTTAACCGTCATGTCCGGGGTATGGGCCCGAAAGCTTGATTAGCTGACCCCATCTTAGAAAGTGGTGTAGAGGAAGCACTAAGAGTTTTGATCTCTTGGGCATGGGTTCGACCCCCTTCTTTCTAAGAACTGAGGGGATTTTAGCCCCTATAAGCCACTCTATCAAAGTGGTCCCTGGGCATTCGGGCACAGTTCCTGAGTTATAGTTGTGGGGGGAGGCCTGCTAGTGCGACTGGCAGAGCGATATGTCATAGTACAAGTGCTAGTGTAAGGGGAAGGAAGTTTTTCCATACGAGGTGTATAAGTTGATCGTACCGAAATCGTGGGTATGAAGCCCGCACTCATAGGAATACAATAGATAATAGTGCGGCTTTAGTTATAAGTCCAATTGTTGTTAGTTCTGGTATATTTGGAATGTGTGATGTTCCTAAAAATAGTACGGCTGATAAGGTGTTTATTAGTAAGATGTTTGCGTACTCGGCTAAGAAGAATAGGGCGAAGGGACCTCCTGCATACTCTACATTAAATCCTGAGACTAGTTCTGATTCCCCTTCTGTTAAATCAAATGGTGTTCGATTTGTTTCTGCTAGAGTTGAAATATACCATATTGCGGCTAGTGGTCAGGCGGGGACTAGTAATCAAATACTTTCTTGAGTAGTACTAAATGTTTGTAGGGTATAGCCCCCCGAGAAAATAATTACTGATAGAAGGATTAGTCCGAGGCTTACTTCATATGAAATTGTTTGAGCGACTGCTCGTAAGGCCCCAATTAGTGCGTATTTTGAATTTGATGCTCATCCTGATCCTAGGATGGAGTATACTGCAAGGCTTGATAAGGCTAAAATAAATAGGACTCCCAGGTTGAGGTCAATTACGGGATAGGGTAGGGGCATGGGTGCTCATAGTGTTATCGCTAGTGTTAATGCGAGGATGGGAGTGGCTAAAAATAGGAATGGGGAGGATGTAGAAGGGCGAACTGGTTCTTTAATAAATAATTTTACACCGTCAGCGATGGGTTGTAATAATCCATATGGTCCTACTACATTTGGTCCTTTTCGTAGTTGTATATATCCTAATACCTTACGTTCAATTAGGGTTAAGAAGGCGACTGCTAATAAGACGGGCACAATATAGGCTAGGGGATTAATTAGGTGGTTTATTAGAGTGTTTAGCATAAACTGGGAAGAGGACTTGAACCTCTGGTTTAAAGGGCTTAGGCCTTTCGCAATTTACCATGCTCTGCCACCCCAGTATGTCCTTGTTTTGGGCGGTTGGGGTTTTGCCCTCCCTTTATTTAATTTATTTGTTTTCATTAATTAGGGGTGGGGCGTGCTTTAAGTATAGGCCCCTCTTTTCCGATCCTTTCGTACTAGGAAAAGTAGCGTTACAGATAGAAACTGACCTGGATTGCTCCGGTCTGAACTCAGATCACGTAGGACTTTAATCGTTGAACAAACGAACCCTTAATAGCGGCTGCACCATTAGGATGTCCTGATCCAACATCGAGGTCGTAAACCCCCTCGTCGATATGGACTCTGGGAGAGGATTGCGCTGTTATCCCTAGGGTAACTTGGTTCGTTGATCGGTCTTGTTGGCCGGATCATTTTTGGTCAGATGTTCTGTGGCTTAGAGATGTTTCTCTTAGTTTTAGGGGGTTTGGCCCAGTCCACTCGGAGGTTAATTTCTTCTCCGTGGTCGCCCCAACCGAAGGTAAAATTTCATTTTCCGCTAAGTTCTTACTTTTTAATGAGTTGTTTAACGTGGTTGAATGTTGTACCTTAAGCTCCAAAGGGTCTTCTCGTCTTGTATGTTTATACCCGCTTCTGCACGGATAGATCAATTTCACTGACTGGAAGGGGGAGACAGCTAAGCCCTCGTTTAGCCATTCATACAGGTCTCTATTTAAAAGACAAGTGATTGCGCTACCTTTGCACGGTCAAAATACCGCGGCCGTTGAACCCGTAGTCACTGGGCAGGCTGGACCTCCTATACTGAGTTTGGTTGCAGGAGGCGATGTTTTTGGTAAACAGGCGAGGCTTGTGTTTGCCGAGTTCCTTCCCTTTCTTTTAGTCTTTCCTTAAAAATAGCACTCCAGTGTGGGGTTAACGATTGTTTAAATGTGGGGTTTTCTTGGTTTTTTTGTTGTCCACACTACCCTCTTGGGTTGGGTTCGTTAATTTCCAGTGGTTGGTCCGATCTGGTTTACACTTGTGCTTGGAGAAGAGCAGGTCTTCTTGTTACTCATTTTAGCATAATTTCTTCCATGTGGGCATGGGTTAGCCTAATATTGTTAGGGGAATAAGATTATTTATCGGAATAATAAACTTTTGTCTGTCTGAGCTTTAACGCTTTCTATTTAGATGGCTGCTTTTAGGCCCACTAAAACAGTATGTTTTATATATTATGATCTTTATCCTCCTGTAAAGGTTGTATCCTTTGTTAGAGGGGCTGTACCCCCTTTAACTAACTCTCGTATATTTCCCATAAGTTGTCTTAATATTATGTTTTGTTGACTTGGGGTGTGCGAGGCTGAACTTCTATCCATTTCTTAGGCAACCAGCTATCACCAGGTTCGGTAGGTCTGTCACTTCTACCCGGAGCTCTTCCCACTCTTTTGCCACAGAGACGGGTTAGCCCTAAATTAAAATAGGCTGTCTCGGGGTAGCTCACCTGGTTTCGGGGTTTCAAACTAAAGGTCTCTTTGCTTGAGGGTGCTGGCTAAATCATGATGCAAAAGGTACAAGGTTTAGTCTTTGTTTTTTGGTGCTTATATGGGTTGTTTCATTTCTCTTTCAGCTTTCCCTTGCGGTACTTTTTCTATTGCTCTAGGTTGAACCTTTTCTGTCTCCCATACTCAGGTAAAAAAATGGTTTAATTTGTAGTGTTAGGTTGTGTTTTATTAATAATATTGTTGGGTTATGTTGGTGATTAGGCTAGCTGTTTGGCTCAGGGTGATCCAACTTGCATGGATGTCTTCTCGGTGTAAGTGAGATGCTTAACTGACTCAGCCACGCCCTGGGTTTAATCCAAGTGCACCTTCCGGTACACTTACCATGTTACGACTTGCCTCCCCTTGTCAGTGCTTTGATGTTATATACTTTTATTGCATTTTGACAGGGGAGAGTGACGGGCGGTGTGTACGCGCCTCAGAGCCGGGTTCAAAAGGACACTCTGTTTCCTTTTTACTACTAAATCCTCCTTCAAGCACTATTTCATGTTGCATATTCGTAGTGTTCTGTGATAGAAAATGTAGCCCATTTCTTCCCACTTCGTGCGCTACACCTCGACCTGACGTTCTGGGTTGTGCCCATTTTGCTTACTTTTATTGCCTTCACAGGGTAAGCTGACGACGGCGGTATATAGGCTGGGATGGCTAGAAGTGGTGAGGTTTAACGGGGGTTATCGGTTCTAGAACAGGCTCCTCTAGGGGGGTCTAAGGCACCGTCAGGTCCTTTGGGTTTCAAGCTAATGCTCGTAGTACCCGGGCGGACATCTAATTGTATTTGGATGTCTGGGTTTATAGCTAGGCATAGTGGGGTATCTAATCCCAGTTTGTTTCTTAGCTTTCGTGGGGTCAGGTGGACGTTATTAAAGCTACTTTCGTGCTGTTGGGCTTCGGACTCCTAGAAGCGTATGACGGCCAAGGGGCCATTTGGCTTTATTATTTTGCTCTCCTTAACCACCCTTTACGCCGTGGTGTTATCAACTAGGGCCTCTCGTTTAACCGCGGTGGCTGGCACGAGTTTTACCGGCCCTCTTAGCCCTGACTGAGTCAAGTTTTCACTTATGGCTTAATGTTTATCACTGCTGAATTCCCTTGGGGGTGTGGCTTGGCCGGGCGTCTTGGGCTAAAAGTTTGTGCCTGATGCCCGCTCCTCGTCCCCGGGCAGGGGATTGAGGGCATACTCACGGGGCTGCGGAGACTTGCATGTGTAAGTTGGGTAAGAGCTGATAATAAGGTCGGGACCATGCCTTTATGCATGCGGAACTTCTCAGGGTCCATCTTAACATCTTCAGTGTTATGCTTTGTATTAAGCTACGCTAGC